CTACTACAATAGTGTATTCCATGGCCCCCTCTTCATGGAAAGTAGTTACTACTTGAGCCACGGAGGATGCTCTTTGACCGATAGCTACATAAACACATATTACATCTTGCCCTTTTTGATTGAGAATTGTATCTGTGGCTACTGCTGTTTTGCCAGTCTGTCTGTCCCCAATAATTAACTCTCGCTGACCGCGCCCTATGGGGATCATCGAATCGATAGCAATAAGCCCTGTTTGAAGGGGTTCATATACGGAACGCCTGGAAATTATACCCGGAGCAGGAGATTCAATTAAGCGAGATTCCGAAGCTACAATTTCGCCTCTCCCATCAATAGGTTTAGCCAGAGCATTTATAACACGACCCAAGTAAGCCTCGCTCACGGGTATCTGAGCAATTCTTCCTGTTGCTTTTACAAAACTTCCCTCTTGTATCATCAACCCATCGCCCATTAATACAATCCCAACATTTTTGGATTCCAAATTCAGAGCAATACCCCTAGTCCCTTCTGCAAATTCGACTAATTCACCTGACATTATTCCACCAAGACCTATAATACGAGCAATCCCATCCCCCACTTGAATTACGCGACCGATATTCTCAATCCCTACTTTCCTATTATATTGTTCAATACGTTCGCGTAGAATTTTATGAATTTCGTCGACTCGAAGGGTTGCCATTAGTGTTTCTTGACTCTTTTTTCGGAAGCAAGGGGAAAAATAATGCCTAAATTCTAAACGAAAGTAGAAGTTCAAGGCCTAATTAATTTAATTATTTCTTCGATTCTATGGCCCCGAGAATGCCAATATTAGCACGAATGGTACGGAAATGTAACTCGGTATTCAAACAACTATTCAAAGTTCCTAGAGCTCCTTGTATGGCCTGTTGGAAAACCCGTTGTCGGACCTGATTCATCGCCCTTTGTTTTTCAAAATAAAGGATTTCGTTTTTAGACTTTTCTAATTGTTCCAAACTAATAGAAGTAGCATTAATCAAATTTGCTTTTTCTCGTTCTATCTCAGAGTATCCATTCATTCGATACTCATCTGCTTCTAGTTCGACTTTCTGTAATCGAACCCGAGCTTTTTCGAGCTGCTCAATGGTCCCTCTACGCAATTCTTCCGAATTTCGAATAGTACTCAAGATTCTCTGTTTTCGATTATCTAATAAATCTTTTAATGAAAGTAGATTATCTTGCTATTAAGTTTACAATTTTTATGATCTCTTCCCGAACCAAACATGAATCTTTCGATTCATTTGGCTCTCACGCTCCTTTTTTTTTTCTTTTTTTGCTATGGCTATTTCCATATCTTTTTTTTTATGTAATGAGCCTATCCTCTATCTTCTCTTTTCTGTTTATATTTCAATATACCGAAACCCATATTAAGAATATAAGACTAGATAAATATTAAGAGGACTCTTCCGCCTAGATAAAAATCTATCATGGTCAGCAAAGTTGTTTCTTTATTTGTATTTGCCCTTTAGTTAATAATTTCAATTTCATTAAGAAAAACTAACTAAATAAATGGAAAATGAAAATTGATAGAATTCTTTTTTTTTCTTCAAATCCAAAAAATTTCTCTTTTTTTTATTTTATACATAGGTCGTCGATTCGGCATTGGATAAAAAAGGGCAGGGTGCCCTTCTAGTAAATAGTTCAAACCATTTTATCGATATGAGTGTTTTATATCAGATAAATTCTACATTAGCTATTTCCCGTTTAAAGCATTTCGGTACTAATACTAATATAGTTGTAGAAAGAGTACCCCTTTTTGCCTGGACTTCAAGCAGTTTAGCTTTAACCGTGTTAATGGTCTCACATTATTGGTCTATAGAGAATCAAAGTTGATTTACCAATGAGTCGCGAAATGCTATGGTTCTTCCATATGATTTCTGAATTTATTCAGAAGTAATTCGTCGAGATCGTGCACCTTTTTCTTATTTATCCAAAAAATACTAAAAAATATTTTAAAGTGCAGCCGGATAGATCCAATCTATTCTTGAAATAGACAACTCGCACACACTCCCTTTCCAAAAAAAATCAATACACCAACCACTACAGTTAGATTTATTAGATTTGTTGCTAAAATATCGGTATTAAGCCCGAAACTCCCAGCGGATGGCCAGTGAGCTAAAAAAACGAAAGAATGGGTTACATTTTTCATATGCTCTCCTCTTTTTTCATATGCTCTCCTCTTATAGATAGGACGAACAAAGAGCAAAGTTTTTCGATCACTTACTTCGCTCGCCCTTTTTTGATCGGTTTTTTTAATGTAATTTTTTTTTAATGCAAATAGATTCAATCTAATAATTTCTTTTAGATTAAGTCTTAGGTCTCGTTTGACCTGTGAAAGACTCCTTTGTTGAAATGTTCCAAAAATTCCTAAAATAAAAGGAAAAAGACTTTCCACTGTCCTAAACTAAGGACGGGAAGGAAGAAGGCGAGCATATCCTCTAAATTGATCATCCTCAAATCAGCCCTTCCTGGGGTGGGGTATTGTCTGTCCCGATAAATAGGTAATTCCAGGAGTAATAAATAGGAGTAAAGTATTGATATAATTGGAATTGCAGAAGCAAATACCAATTTACTAAAAAAAGAAAAAAGTATCTAATCTAAAGGACTCATTTTCTTTTTTAGGATTAAACAAAAGGGTTCGCAAATAAAAGCGCTAGTGCCACAACTAGTCCATAAATTGTTAAAGCTTCCATAAAAGCTAGACTAAGCAATAAAGTACCTCGTATTTTACCTTCTGCTTCTGGCTGTCTCGCAATACCTTCTACAGCTTGTCCTGCAGCAGTACCTTGACCAACTCCAGGCCCAATAGAAGCAAGCCCTACGGCCAATCCAGCAGCAATAACGGAAGCAGCAGCAATTAGTGGATTCATGGTGAGTTCCTCGTGTCAAAAAAAAAAAGAAATGGTTAAGGATACAATCAACCAAGAAATTCTTACTTCTAAGCTCTATTGGGGAGAAGTAACTAAAAAGTACAAATTGAAATGATAATCTGAATTGTCCGAACTACTTCGAGATCTCATTTTGAGTTTCTAATCATTAGAGGTTTGTGTAAATCCATATGATTCTCATTATTCTATTTCTCTTTCTTTCCAACCAACCACTCTTTCATTCCATTCTTCTTTCTTTACTCTTCGATATCCTTGAGTTCCAATTTTTTCCCCTATCATCTAATCCATAATAAAAGACGAAATAGAGGAAGAACCCCTATTGAAATCGACCTAATCCAAATCCAATAGGAATTAAATCAAGATATACAATTGATAACAATATGCTGCATAGAACTGGATATGGAATCCAATTCCATATAGAGGGAATTCGATATATCGGATTAGATAATGAATCTAACTTAGGAATATATAATATCCCATATACATTTGTTTCTTCTATTTTGCGTATTTTCTCATTTTCTATTGATGAATCGGATTCTAAAATCATTCCTTAAAAACCCGCACAAAAGATGACTGGACTTATAGACATTAAGGATATAGATCTAGCCTGACTCCGCCCCCCTTAATGCATATATACTTTGACAATTCCGTAATATAGTCTATTCTCTCTCCTACAACTCTAGGTTGTATATTCATACGCATTTCTAACTATTTAGTTTTCCAACCAAGCGGATTATCTGGAACCATGCATGAATTGAGCTAAGCTAAAAAAAAAGACTATTTTGAAAACTAGTCAATTCAATGATGACCTTCCATGGATTCACCTATATAGGCTGCGGCTAACGTTGCAAAAATAAGAGCTTGAATACCGCTTGTAAATAATCCAAGAAACATGACCGGTATAGGGACTACTAAGGGGACTAAAGAAACAAGAACAACAACGACTAATTCATCCGCCAATATATTCCCGAAAAGTCGAAAACTAAGCGATAATGGTTTTGTGAAATCTTCTAGGATGTTAATTGGTAAAAGAATTGGAGTTGGTTTAATATATTTCTCGAAATAACTCAATCCTTTTTTGCTAAGACCCGCATAAAAATATGCCGCTGATGTGAGTAAAGCTAAAGCAACAGTAGTATTTATATCATTCGTGGGTGCTGCTAATTCCCCATGGGGTAACTGTATAATTTTCCAAGGTAAAAGAGCACCCGACCAATTCGAAACAAAAATAAAAAGGAACATAGTTCCAATAAAGGGAACCCAGGGACCATATTCTTCTCCAATCTGAGTTTTGCTCAAGTCTCGAATAAACTCAAGCACATATTCGAAGAAATTCTGACCGTCGGTCGGGATGGTTTGTGGATTCCGAACAGCTATGATAACTGAACCTAGCAAGATAGTAATTACGACCCAAGAAGTGATGAGTACTTGGGCATGAATTTGGAAACCTCCTATTTGCCAATAGAAGTGTTGGCCTACTTCTACACCCGATATATCATATAACCCCTTGAGTGTTTTAACGGAACATGGTATAATATTCATATTGTCCTCTGATAAAAATTGAACTTCAAAAAAGGAATTCTTTTGATTCAACCATCTCTTTCTCAACTCAGCAACTTGAAGTATTAATCTTATATTTAGGATACCAAGAAATCACATCAGATGATAATATATATCAATACCCTCTAATATATATCAATATTCCCCTTCTTTTATCTATGCAAAACAAAAAAGAATAGTAAGTGATCCCATAAATCTACGCAGTTACCCAAGAATGAACTATTCTTCTTAATCAACGATTTCTTATATAGAGAGAACGGCCCTCACAAATTGCAAATACTAATTTGTTAAGAATCAATCGAATTGAAGTCATAGTGTCATCGTTGGCTGGAATCGATATATTTGCGAGATCTGGGTCACAATTTGTATCGACTAAAGAAATAGTAGGAATCCCCAAAATGGCACATTCCCGAAGAGCTATATACTCTTTTTGCTGATCAAGGACGATCACAATGTCCGGCAACCTCGTCATATATTTGATCCCGCCGAGATATCTTTGCAAGGTAGATAATTTTCTCTTCAAGATTGCCACATCTCTTTTTGGGAGATGGTGGAATTTTCCCATCTTTTCTTCTGCTCTTAAGTCTCTAAATTGAGAAAGTCTAGTTTTCGTAATCGACCAATTCGTTAACATACCACTGAACCACTTTTTATTAACATAATGACAACGAGCCCTTATTGCAGCTGATGCTACTAAATCCGCTGCTCTTTTTTTGGTACCAACAATTAAGAAGCTTTTTCCCTGACTTGCTGCATCAAAAACTAAATCACAAGCTTCTGATAAAAAACGAGCCGTTCTAGCGAGATTTGTAATATGAGTACCTTTACGCTTTGCCGAGATGTAAGGGGCCATTTTAGGATTCCATTTCTTAATACCATGACCAAAATGAACTCCCGCTTCTATCATCTCTTTCAAATTGATGTTCCAATATCTTCTTGTCATTTTTTCCACACTTCCTTTTTATTTTTTCTTTTTTTTTTCATCCTACCATTCCATTACGGAATTTATTTCTTTTTTTTTGAAAATTAAGAAAGAGCCGAAATAGCTTGAAATAAATAATAATTGTTCCGATGTAACCTTCCACTGAGAATTGGCTATTGATACATGGTATAAACGTAACCTTAATGAATTAACTGACTTCTTTTACTTATTCTTCTTTTACTTAATTAAAATAAAAATCTAAAATCTGACCTGTTAGTGTTCTAAGGTCAAAAGTCTAGTTTAAATAAAAAAATCTGCTTTATGTATCCTTAAATCGTATAAATGGGGGTTCTGATGTCTCATAGAAATTGTTTGTTACATCAGAATCAGAAGAAACTAATTCTGTATGGAGAAACAAAATATCTCTCATTTCCGACGCGAATAGATTTTTTTTTTGAATTTCGAAATAAAGGTTCTTGTCTTGTGGGGAATGATGCACAAATTTTTGGAATCCGGTACCAACAGGTATAATCCCCCCCAGAACTACGTTTTCTTTCAGGCCTTTCAACCAATCAATACGACCTCGTAGGGCAGCTTTTGCTAAAACTCGAGCAGTTTCTTGAAAACTTGCTTCAGATATGAAACTTTGGGTATTCAGGGAAGCCCTTGTTATTCCCAATAAGATTGCCCGATAATAGACCGATTCATCCAAAGCTCGTCCTGCTCGTTCTGCTCGTAATAGTCCGATTAATTCCCCAGGTGAAAAAACATTAGACATTCCATCTTCGGAAACCCGCACTTTTGATGTTACTTGGCGTATAATAATCTCTATATGTCTATTATGGATCTGTACCCCTTGGGATCGATAAACCTTTTGGATCTTATTAACCAAAGAGATACGACTTTGGGCTATGGTTAGCTCAGCTCCAATCAAGAATCCCCAGGGGACCCCAAGAATTCTTGGTATACGCTCATTCCAATCCTCAATTCTCCTTTCGAGATTCGGCGATAGTGAATCAATTGAACGCGCTTCAAAGATTTGTTCTACTTTTGGAAGACCTTGCGTTATGTCACTAGATCTCGATTTTTCATATATAAACGTAACTAACCTATCTCCTTTGTAAAGGATTTCTCCATAATGACCATGAACAGTTGCTCCTGTAGTGGCCAAATAAGGCTTAGCTGCTCTTATAACAAAGGAATCAATATTAACAATGAAAATTTGACCAGATTTTTTTATGTGCGATTTAAATAGACATACATTTTCGCAAATAAATTGTCCAAGGTGAATTATTGCCGATGTCTCCTCCCAAGAATCATGATGGAGAAAGTGCCAATTCAAATGGAATGGATCCAACATGATGTTACTATCGAAATTGGAAATCCTTTGATTTTCATCTATTAAAGAGCATTTAAGCCCTTGAAGTACTTGGAGGGTTTGTTTCAAATTGTCAAGGAACAAATATTTTTTTAACAGGATCTGATTATGCGTTAGTAAATAGTAAGATGAAGAAAAATTCGATATACTAGGTACAATAGCGGCTAAGGGCCCAAAAATATCTCGAATAGGAATTCTAGGATTCGATTCTTTTACCGCATTGGGATATTTCGAATTCTTGAATAAACCAATTCGAGAACAGTTGGATGCCGACAAAATCATCAAAGATTGGTATTCTTTATTTCGATTCAACAAGGTGCCAATAGCTTCTTGATGTTGGCTAAGTGATTGAATCTTCGCCTTGGAATAAAAGGAATTGGTGCGATCTAACCTATTATTGGGAATCGGTCCTGCACTTGTCCTATCATACCTTCTTCGTGTATACGAAATAGTGGACTTGACTAACTCAATTCTTAGGAAATAGCGAATCAGATCATTTGCTCTTACCTCAACAAGGGAAGCACGAGCCTCCTCTTTTTCTTCTTGTTCCCAATTCACTACTAAGCAAGTTCGAACAAATTGACTATTCGTATGATAAATTCTTTGAGTTAACTTGCTATTTTCATGAGAAATAAAATTGACAAGTCGAAGTTGGAAATTATCCTCTTCTTGCAAGAGATCTTGCGGGAAAAGTGTTGCTGAATTTCTCCCTTCGTCTATTTCATATGCGACTGCAGGTCGAACCGAAACAAAATACTTTTCCTTGCTCTTGAGAATTTTTTTCCGTTGAACATAGACCCAATTTTTCCTTTTTTTTGATTCCTTAGAATCTTTCTTTTCTCTTTCTGGTGGTATCAAACTACCACCTAATATCTTATCCGCCTCTTCAGGAAAATGAATATCTCCGGAAAAGATTTTGAGTTCCGTATGGCTTTTTTTTCTCTTCACTCGGACCAATCCACCTAGTCGACTTCTTGTATTTTTTGTGAGTTGTGTATCCACTCCAATGATACTATTATCAAGTACCTTTAGGGATGAGGATCTCGGCAAGATATGCAGTTCTTGAAGAATGAAAAAAAACCGATCTAGTTCTTTTTGGTATTTTAGACTAAATTCTTTTGTTCCTCGATGCTCAATCAAACCCTCTTTTTTTAAGATGGAATCTTCCTCTGGGCTCCCGTATTCGTCCTCTGAGTCTTCTTCTGAGTCTTCCTCTAAAGTCCCATATTCGTCCTCTGAGCCTTCCTCCGGGCTCCCATATTCGTCCTCTGAGTCTTCCTCTAGAGTTCCATATTCGTCCTCTCGGGTTCTATATTCGTTCTCTGGGCTCCCATATTCGTCTTCTGAGTCTTTCTCTCCAGTCCTATATTCATCCTCTAGGATCCCATATTCGTCTTCTAGGGCTTCATATTCGTCCTCTAGGATCCCATATTCATCTTCTAGGGTTTCATATTCGTCCTCTCGAGTCCTATATTCGTCTTCTAGGGTTTCATATTCTTCCTCTCGGGTCCTATATTCGTTCTCTGGGCTCCCATATTCGTCCTCTGAGTCTTCCTCTCGAGTCCTATATTCGTCCTCTAGGGTCCTATATCTAAATTTAACAATTCCTGAACCCTTTTTATCTTTTCTGTATCGTGGATCGTCAAAATAAGCAAAAATAGTATTTCTACGTAAAACACCCATAAAGGGTATTTCAATCGAAATCCCCAAACAGGATATTAGTTCTTTCTCTTGTTCTTGATGATATTGTAATGGAATGACGAACCCATTTCTTCGCTTTTTCGCCAACAAATCTGAATTATCTTGAAGAATAGAAGGATAGACAAAATTCCAATGGCCATTGGACATGATTCGATCCGGCGTTGAATAATCAAGAATTTCCCTATCTTTTTTACCAAAAGTATCCAACAGTCTATGTCTTACTTGATCATTAGCCATTGAGAGGTCAAAGAGATATCTTCCGTCAACAGAAAAAGAATAAGTATTCATTTGATCTTGATCCTTGTGGAGCGAAAAAGACGCTATACTGGATCTGCACATACTTACTGACAATATCCATAAATGGCTTGTTTTTGGTAATCGACGAAGATTACCATATTGATATTCGGGCGCATGGTAAACATCAGTACTCCAGTGCATTTCCCCGTCTGATTCGGAATAAATATGCTTTTGTACTTTTTCTTTAAAATGCAAAGTGGACGTTCCGGCACGAATCTCCGCAATTACTTGTTCGGATTCTACATATTGATCATTTTGCACTAGAATCAAGCTTTTTGAGGGAATATTCACACTATATAGAATATCCTGACTCTGAATAGTTACATGCAAGTCTATATAACATAGAAAAGCAGGCTGCCCATGACGGGTACGTGTGGGGTGAACCAAATCCTCATTGAATTGGATTTTTCCATTCGAAGGGGATCGTACAAGGTCGGCAGTACCCCCTGTGAATACTCCACCAGTATGAAAAGTTCTTAATGTTAGTTGAGTCCCTGGCTCCCCGATTGATTGACCTGCAATAATACCTACGGCTTCCCCCAATTCGACCAGATCGCCATGAGTGGGACTCCGACCATAACATAATTGACAGATCCAAGATGTGCTCCGGCAAGTAAAGGGGGTTCTAATATATATTGGTTGTGCTCGAAATGGTTGTGCTCGAAAGGCAGTTATGAATCGATTGACTAATCCAATTCCAATATCTTGATTTCGAGCGGCAATGCATCGTGAACCAATATATATATCGTCTGCTAATACACGACCAATTAGTGTTTGGACAAAAAGTTTTTCCGTCATCCCATTTTGAGGACTCAAAGAAATACCTTGGATAGTACCACAATCTCTTCTACGCACAATAATATGTTGAACTACTTCAACAAGTCTACGTGTAAGATATCCAGCATCCGCTGTTCGTACAGCAGTATCTACAACCCCTTTGCGGGCTCCGTAGCAGGAAATTATATATTCTGTCAAAGAAAGTCCCTCGCGTAAATTGCTTTGAATAGGTAAATCAATCATTTGTCCTTGAGGATCCGCCATTAATCCTCTCATACCTACTAATTGGTGTACCTGAGATGCATTTCCTCTGGCTCCTGAAAAAGACATTAGATAGACTGGATTAGAAGGATCCGTTATCCGAAAATTCGAATTCATTTCTTGTTTCAAATATTCACTTGTAGCATACCATATCTCAACGGATTGGCGTAATTTTTCTACCGCGTGTACAGCCCCATAATAATAGTGTTTCTCCAAAAGAAAACTCTGTTGTTCCGCGTCTTGCACTAACCATCCCTTAGATGGTATTGTTAAAAGATCCTCGATTCCTAATGAAATCGATGTAGTAGTGGCTTGATGAAAGCCCAGAGTCTTTATTTGATCCAGTATATGGGATGTATATCCCATTCCGAAATGATCTATTAATCTGCTAATAAGTCGTTTCATAGCAGTTCCGTCTATCTCTTTATTATGAAAGACCAGATTGGCCCGTTCCGCCATACATAAGTACCCCCTTTTTCGGCTGAGTAGGATTCGACAATTGCTGAGTAGGATTCGACAATGGGCCTGAGTCAGTGATTCGAAAATTTAATTAACTTCCTTTCCTTAATCTCAATCTGGATTCGCGCGGCAAAAATGATGATACTAGCGAAATCGGAATGCCCCCCGAAAGGGAGGGGCATCGCCGAATCTAACTTCCTTGTTTAGATAGTGTATGAATAGGCCTGACTAAATCCTTGTATGGCTTCCTCTATTTCTCTATAAAAAGAAATATGACCAAGAGTGCTTCGAATGTATATAGAACGGATTTCTTTTTTTCTATTTCCCACTATTAGATAGTGGGCATAAATCTCATGATAAGTCCCCAAAGATTCATATTGAACTTCAATCGGAACTTCTCTTGACCCAATGACGCGTTGATCTAGTTTCCATCGGAGCCACAAGGGACTGTCTAAACTGATTCGTTTCTGTCTATAAGCTCCCAGTGCATCATAGGAATTAGAAAAATGGGGTTCTTTATCTTTTGTATACTTATAATTATTATTATTGTAATTTACTTTTTGATTTGGATAGTTTCCGCAACTATTATATCTATTTGCACAAATACCCCGACGGTTTCCAATCGTTAATACATAAAGTCCGATAAGCATGTCTTGGGTCGGTACGCAAATAGGATCCCCAATAGCGGGAGATAGGAGATTCATATGAGAAAACATAAGTAAACGGGCTTCCGCCTGAGCTTCCAAGGATAAAGGTAGATGAACAGCCATTTGATCCCCATCAAAGTCCGCATTGAAACCCTTACACACTAATGGGTGTAAACAAATAGTACGCCCCTCCACTAAAGTAGGTTGGAAGGCCTGTATGCCTAATCTATGCAGGGTAGGTGCTCTATTCAACAGTACAGGATGTCCCCGCATAACTTCTTGAAGTATTTCCCATACAATGGGTTCCTTTTCCCAAATTTGCCTTTTAGCAATCCTTACATTAGAAGTAGCGCGTTTCGTGATTAAATCGCGAATTACAAATAGCTGAAAAAGCTTTATTGCTATCTCTAGAGGTAATCCACATTGATGTAATGAAAGCGAAGGACCCACAACAATGACAGAACGCCCCGAGTAATCGACCCGTTTTCCAAGCAGAGTCTCGCGAAACCTTCCCTCTTTACCTTCAATTACATCTGAAAGTGATTTGTATACTTTATTGTGACCATCCCTCGTTGGTTGCCCGCGGGACCCACTATCAAGAAGTGTATCCACGGCTTCTTGTACCAATTTTTCCTGGCACATTACTAAATCTGCTGGCGCTAATTCACTTCTTTTTAATAGATAGGCAAGGTTGTTGTTCCGACGAATAACTCTCTTATAAAGTTCATTAATATCCGAAGTCACTACTTTATCCCCAGACCTATAAACAATGGGTCTCAATTCGGGAGGAAGAACTGGTAATAAGCACAAAACCATCCATTCTGGTTCTACATTTGTTTGAATAAAATGTTTCGCCAATTGCATGCGTCTAATCAAAAAAACTTTTCTTATTCGTCTTTTTCTATCTTCCCATTCATCTCCACTATACCCCTCGTCTTCTAATTCCTTCCATTCGACCAAGGAATTCTCTATAATAATTCGCAAATCCAAATCTGCTAATTGTTCTCTAATAGCACCTGCTCCTGTCGCAATTTCCCGATTTCGAAATGTTGCAAAGCCTGGGGTAGAAAAAAAGGGAGAAATGCTGTGGTTACAGGATGCAATTTCATCTTCGAATAAACCTCGTAATCGTAAGAAAGTAGGTTTTTTAGCGCTGGGCCTAGCAAAAGAGAAATCGCCGTATACTAGGCCCTCCAATTTCTTAAGGGGTTTATCTAAAAGGTTCGCGATATAACTAGGAAGACCTTTCAAATACCACACATGAGTCGCGGGACATGCGAGTTTGATGTATCCCATTTGATATCTTCGTATCCGAGAATCAACAAATTCTACCCCGCATTTTTGGCAAAATCTTTCCTCTTCGTTTTCAGCTCCGCTCGCTCGAGAATTTCCACAAGCACAAATTCCGCTTTTTATGGGTCCAAAGATTCTTTCGCAAAACAATCCATCTTTTTCTGGTTTATCGGTTTTATAATGAAAAGTAGAGGGCCTTGTGACTTCGCCAACGACTTCCCCATTAGGTAGGTTTTTGTTAGCCCAAGCCTTTATTTGTTGAGGGGAAACGAGTCCAATTTGAAGTTGTTGATGTTTATATTGGTCAATCATAAATAAGAAAAGAATTTATATTTATTCCGATCAAACTTCCTCCCTATTAACCTGGAAGTTCTTCTCAGATACAAGGAAATGATTCAGTTCTAGAGCCAAAGATCGTAGTTCTCGAACGAGCACTCGAAAAGATTCTGGAGGATACTCGTGATTAGGTACTCTTTTTCCCCAGATCGTAGCATTAAGTATTTCTTGGCGAGCTATAAGATGATCAGATTTATAAGTAAGTATCTCTTGTAAAATATGAGCAACACCAAATCCTTCTAAAGCCCAAACTTCCATTTCTCCTACTCGTTGTCCCCCTTGCTTGGCTCTTCCTCTAACGGGTTGTTGTGTAACAAGTGAGTAGGGCCCAGTAGAACGTCCATGGATTTTCTCATCAACTTGATGAATTAATTTTAAGATATAGGACTTCCCTATTAGAACAGGTTGTTCGAAGGGGTCTCCTGTTCTTCCATCAAATATTCTGCTTTTTCCCGGGTACTCGGGTTCAAATACCCATGGATTTTTTGTTTGTTTACTGGCTTCATATAATTCTGAAAACACAAGTTTTCTTGAAGCCTCTTGCTCATATCTCTCATCAAAGGGTGCTATTCTATAATGTTTCTTTAGCAGATCCCCGGCTAATCCGAGGGAGCTTTCAAATATTTGTCCCACATTCATTCGTGAGGGTACTCCTAAGGGATTGAAGACCATATCAACAGGTGTTCCATCTTGCAAATAGGGCATATCTTGCCTGGGCAAAATTTTGGAAATGATCCCCTTATTCCCGTGTCTTCCGGCTACTTTATCCCCAACTTTGATTTCGCGTTTCTGTAAAATATATACACGAACCATTATGTCTAGGGGGTCCCTCTGGATCCATTTCACATCGATAACGCGCCCTCTTCCACCTATAGGTAGTTTGAGAGAAGTTTCTTTTGAAGTGGATACCTCAAGGCCAAATATGGCCCGTAATAACCCAGCTTCCGCGATATACGACGATTCGCTCGCTATCTGAGGCGTTAATTTACCTACTAAAATATCGCCAGTTTCTACCCAGGATCCCAACCTAACAACTCCATTTCTGTCCAAATTGCGGAGTAAATGTTCTTCTAGATGTGGTATTTCTTTAGTAATTTTTTCAGCGGAGCCTTGGCTTGTCGTATCCGTCTGAATTTCATATTTTCGGATGTGAAAAGAAGTATAAATATCCTCATATACCAAACGTTCGCTAATTAGTACTGCGTCTTCAAAATTGTAACCTTCCCATGGCATATAAGCTACTAATACGTTTTTTCCTAAAGCAAGTTCCCCACCAACTGTAGCAGCTCCCTCCGCTAAAATTTGTCCTTTTTTAATGGATTTACCCCACAGAACCCGAGGTTTTTGGTGCATACAAGTATTTTTGTTAGAGCGCCGATGGGTAACTAAAGGAATACTTATAGTCTTCCCACTACTTGATAAAAGGATCTTGTGACTATCAGTAGAAATGATCTTTCCCTCGCGTTCGGCTATAACGGAAACCCTCGAATCTAGAGCTGTTTGGCGTTCCAATCCAGTTCCAACAATGCACTTCTCGGACCGAGAAAGCGGAACTGCTTGGCGCTGCATATTAGAACTCATTAAAGCCCGATTCGCATCATTATGCTCAATAAAAGGAATGAGAGAACCTCCAATAGAAAAATATTGGAAAGGAAAAATACTTCTAACATGAATCTGTTCCCATGCAATAGTCAGGAATTCTTGACGGTATCTAGCTGGAACAACCTGTTCTTCCTGAATACCCTGATTCAAGGACAAAGAATTTCCTGCTGCTATCATATAATATTCATCTCTATTTGGTGATAAATAAACCACCTGTCTCTCTTTTTTTTCTTTTGCTTTCTCAGATATTTCATAAAAGGGACTCTCTATGGACCCCCACCAGTGGTCAATTCTCGCATGAATAGCTAAGGATCCAGTAAGTCCAACATTGATTCCTTCGGACGTGTCAATTGGACAAATACGCCCATAGTGACTCGGATGAATATCTCGGCTCCGAAAACTTGCAGTTCTCCCCGTCAATCCTCCAGGACCCAAACAACTCACTTTTCGCCCATGAACAGTTTGTGTCAATGGATTGGTTTGATCAAAAACTTGAGATAAGGGGTATGTGCCAAAAAAGGTCTCATAAGTAGTTATTAATAAAATCGAAGTTGAAGTTGGAGTTACCAAAGTTTGTGGAGTCGGTTTCGATTGACGTATGAATACTCTACGGATAGTTTTTTGAACCGCATGTTGTAAACGACCAAGAGCCAGTCCGAATTGATCTTGTAACAGATCCGCAACCGAACGAATACGTTTATTTTTCAAGTGATTCATATCGTCATCGTCAAGTATACCTGTTCCAAATTTCATTCCAATCAAATGATCTGTAGCGGCCAATACATCTCGTGGTAACAAGAATGTATTGTTCTGAGGTATATCAAGATTCAGTCTCCGATTCATATTTCGTCGACCAATCCTTCCTAATTCACATTTTTGTTGAAAAAATTTCTTTTGTAATTCCTCACATAAGGACTCCGAAAATACCAGGTCCCCACCTACACAAGCAAATTGTTGATAAAACTCCAAAATAGCTTTTTCTTTTGACTCAATCCTCTTCTTCTCCTTAGCATTCGGGAAAGATAAGAAAATTTCAGGGTAGGAAACATTATCTAGAATTTCTTTTAGATTCGAACCCATAGCTGATGATAGAACTAGAATAGATATCTTTTGTTTTCTACTCACGCGAGCCCATATCCTTTCTTTTTTATCAATTGCTAATTCCGATCTTCCTCCCCAATCTGATATTATAGTCCCAGTGTAGATAGAAATTCCCCTATGGTCTAATTCCGAGCGGTAGTAAATACCAGGACTTAGCAATATTTGATTGATCACAATTCGGTATATTCCATTTATTATAAAGGTTCCTAAGGAATTCATTATAGGAATGTTTCCAATAGAAATGGTTTGCTTTTGCACATCGAAACCAAAAATTAATCTCGCAGATACATATAATTCGGAAGAATAGGTGAGTGATTCATACACAGCATCCCTTTCTTTTATCGAGGGTTCTAGCAATTGATATCCTTTCGCAAATAATTGAAATGCAATTTCGTGATCTGGATCTTTAATTGTTGGAAACTTCTCAAGTTCTTCTGCCAAGCCTTGATTAATGAACCTACAAAATCCCTCGAATTGGATCTGACTAAATCTGGGTATTGTGGACATTCCCTCATTTCCATTCCGGAGCATCTTAATCTTAAGTTTCCTGTTTATCGAAGAAAAATTCCATTATCAGCTCACTCTTCATCAATCCCTATGGATCGATCTAGCAATTATGGAATCCATATTCTGTTTACTGAATCACATGAAATTCTAGGGAACTCCACATACATATTTCATATATGTATTTCATACATATGAATAGAGACAATTTCGACGAAAGTTCGAATTTGCCAGGGGTACAAATCGAATGAAAATGAATTGATAAAACATTCCTAGAAAAAAATTCTGCCACTTACACTTTATGATACTAATCAGATTGGATGGCAAAGATTTCTCATTTTATCTCCTTTCTATGAATGGGATAAAGCCATAATATAATAATTTATAAGCACTAGAAAATTTGACTTTAGTTCGATTTAGAATAGCACGCTTAGTTTAATTTCAAAAAAAAATAAGAATTTGAGGGTTCTTTTTTGTTTCGTAGTAGTAGAATTGCTAGAAAATATAGGATTTCATTGTAGAATCCTAAAATAAAGTAAGTCCTTTTTTTAAGTACATGCCAATCTAGTTATCCACCTCTCCACATATCCCTGCTTTTATCGTAATTTCACTTGGGTGGGCCAAGATGGTCAGGTCATACTCTATATCAGACCAAATTTCTTTTTTTTATTCCAGATATTTAATGCAATGAAAAATTAAAGCACGATTCCCCATAGAGATATGTACATAAGGGGGATCCATGGATAATAATGCTGTTATGGATAATAATGCTGTTCGGACCTGTAGTTTACCTATACACGGATTAGGCATAAATCCATTCTATTTTATTATGCCATTAAAAGGAAGGGGGGAGAGAATACCGATTTAAGAGTCGTTCACTACTGCAAACTGCAATTCAAAAAAAAAGAATTCTAGTTAATGGTTCCAATTTGTTCTGAATTTTGCAGCCTGTGACTGGAAATCAACTTTTTCTCTTTTTTCATCTCAATAGAAAGAAAAGGGAAGTTTTCTAGTGTTAGCAATGTTTGTTTTAAGATAGAATCCATCGAGGAGAATAATCGAAACTGGATTCAAAAAAAGCAGGAATAGATTTTTTGAAAAAGATTGGAAAAAAGTAAGTAGAATTAGATTCAAGATAAAAGAAAGGAGGTTTTAGTAAGAAAACCTGGATGAATACTTGCTCTTTTCTCTATTTTAGATCGGATTTTTTGGCGGCATGGCCAAGCGGTAAGGCAGGGGACTGCAAATCCTTTATCCCCAGTTCAAATCTGGGTGCCGCCTGATCAATAAAATACTTAGGCTTATAGTACTGATCGAACTCAACAAATTAGTACCCTGCATAAGTTGGGGCAAGAGAGTAACTAGGCCTGGCGATACTGGATTTTGAGAATCCATAGTTCTATCCTCAAACTAGGGTTTGTTTTGTCGGTAGTGGCCCAAACGGCTACCAATAAGGATGAGGTTGCGTTTCCTTATTCTTTTATTAATTTTAATTGATTCGATTCGAGAATTAAAAATTACAAGGGTAAGATGTCAGAAATCTTGATATCCAAAGGGCCCCTAAGGGGCATTCTTTTTTTTTTTCAATCTAAGATTGAAGAAGGGACTCCACGAAGGAATATCAAGACTTCCTAATTATCATACATTTTATTTATCATACATCTTATGCTAACTACATACACTAAAGTAAGGGCTACTGATTCTGTCGAGAATCAGATTGAATAGGCTGATCAAAAATCAATTTCGGAGTTGTGGATAAAGTCTCCTCATTCTTTCATAGAATGATAGAAGGGCTGTAGGGTTTAGGTTAAAAATAAACATAGGCAAGGTAGGTATCCAATAAATATTTATCTATCCTAATTTTATGGTATATTCTGACGTCCTTTGCTTATAAAAAAAAGGGTAACAAAAGGAAGAAAAAATCTTCCTATTCCCGCGTCTTCTATTCAGGACATCATCCCCGTATTCTTTTTTAAGGAAAAGGGCTATGTATCGTATTTATACTTAATGCTCTCCAATTCTACCAGAAATCCTATAAGAATTTGTTAGGAGTAAATTCCTTGAACTGATTCATCCATAGCGTTAGGGCAGAATCCCTTTTTGACTCTGTACCCTTGATTCCACTATGATTATTGATCAATAGTAGAATAATTCCTTCATAGAAATAGGAGACATAATTTACATGGATATAGTAAGTCTCGCTTGGGCTGCTTTAATGGTAGTCTTTACATTTTCTCTTTCACTAGTAGTATGGGGGAGGAGTGGACTCTAGGGATACTACTAATTGATTGAGTAGTCGAATTGTTGTATCAACTTTTTTCTTTAATTGATCGTTTTGCATTAATCATTTTGCCAAACTTTATTCTTTCTCTCTTTCTTTAGTTTTGTTTCACTCCTGTACCTGTAAGAAACTCTTGTAAGAAAGAGTTGTTCTATTCTACTATTTCTATTCTACTATATAGAAATAGAAAGAGCGATTACAGCAATTCCAAATTTCTACTAGAAGTGACGAATGGTTAAAAAAGTTCTATACATAAGAAAATTAGACTTTCTTCCACGGAGCTATTCACAACATATCGCACACTTTCCATTTGTTTTATATTCTTTTCTTATTCTTAGAATAATTTTTATGCTCTTTTGAAGCATCTCGCCGCATGTTTAAGCATGAAAGATTCGCTGGTTTTTTCCTTTTACTTTTTTTCTTTTACTTTTTACTATAGTCTATTCTCATATTATTTTTCTCTCCCTCCATGGATTCTTTCGTGAAGAATTGTCTTCGATTTTTTTATTTTGACTTGATTGAAATTAAGTGGATGCAGTGAAAAAAGAAATTGAATTAGACTACTATTTCAATCTACTAATCTATTCTATGTAGATTCAAGATAATATAATAGAAAGACTCTAAAGTGTGGTAGAAAAAACTATATGTAGTTCTTTCTACCACACTTTATGATTCCAACCAGATCCTTTCATTTAAGACTTGGATTTTTATTTTATTTAATCCCTTTTTCATTTCTTCAATGATTAATTGGAATTCCAATTAATCATTTTGGCTGACTGTTTTTACATAAATAATAAGTAAAAAGGCAGTAGGAACTAGAATAAACAGTGCAGTAGCAATAAATGCGAGAATATTGACTTCCATAACCTCTTTATTTTTTTCACAATAACTCGGGATGTAATCCCATGGAGAGGAAAAAGGGGTATCCTGTAAATTCAAGGGGAGGACTTGCATTCTGATAATACTGAATCAATTCAATATTATGAATATCGGATCTATCAAATCAATTCATGGTTGAGAGTGGAATAGTATAACATAGGAAGATCCACTTTTGCTTTTCTATATCTATAACCCACGATCTTTCTTATCTTATCCAATTTCCCTTCCTTTTTCTTATAGTTATACATACAATTATGTATGTATGTATTATATGACCGACTTTCTATGGGTTACATAGACATCCAAATAAGCAGTAGAAGTAGAAGTGAGATGGAGAAAAGAGGGCTTAAATAAAAAAAAATCGAATATTTTAATTAATTTAGGAAAAAGGGCGTTTGCTTTGCTTGGTTTTTCTTTTATTTTATTAAGTTACTATCAATATCCACTTTTGGGGTCTAAAGATGAGAACAGATCCATAAAAAAGGAGTCCGCAAATGGAATGAAAATGAGATAGATTCTTTCCAATTAGTCATTGAACATACACAAACAAAGTTGGAACTACAAAATGGAGGGGGCCTGGTTTAATCCAAAAAGTAAAGTACTAATTATATTCAATTAAATTCACTGTCTATGTCTAAGAAAAAACGAATACTATTTATGTATGGATTTCGGTAAAATACCGGTACTCTATTCCATAAGAGTCGAATAGGAAGTTAAGATGAGGATGGTATCATCATAAGGATAGAGTAATATCCTAAATTATACTAATCCAAGTATGATATGTATGTCTTTCCTTATCAACCGGGAGTAGTGAAAAAAAAAAATTCCTATAGGCCTCCCCTCCCTCTTTAATGAGAAATGCGAAATAAAAAAAGTGAAATAAGGGTGCCCCATAGGTATTTGATCTTCTCTCCTGCCCCCCCTTTTTCATGGAAAAAGGAAAGATGAATTTCTCCATTCATTGAACCCTAGTTCGGGACTGACGGGGCTCGAACCCGCAGCTTCCGCCTTGACAGGGCGGTGCTCTGACCAATTGAACTACAATCCCCGCGGGGTGTATGGCATACCTATTCTTAAATAGAACCATAAGAAGATTCGATTCGCCTGTCGTACTCTAAGAAATAGACGAATCATATACTACATACCCACATATCATATGTGGGTATAGTGAGAGTGACATAACTAGTATGTCGCGATTTTTTATCGCTAAAAATGGATGATAATCCACCTTTCATTTCAATAAGAAATCAATAAGAAAAACTCTTTTGTTTGTAAAAAAGGAATGAGAGAGATATGGGTTAGAAAGAAATTTCCCCCTTTCGCTTTATCCTTTATTTCTATGGATCAGACATTTTATTTTATGGAAGAAAAACAAATGGATTTAGTTCATATTCACGAAGCCCTAGATTTTTGGGCCGAGCTGGATTTGAACCAGCGTAGACATATCGTCAACGAATTTACAGTCCGTCCCCATTAACCGCTCGGGCATCGACCCAGGAAGAATTTATTCTAGGGTTTTTTAGAATCTATGATTAACCCCCTTTCATAATACTCCCTACCCCCAGGGGAAGTCGAATCCCCGCTGCCTCCTTGAAAGAGAGATGTCCTGAACCACTAGACGATAGGGGCATCACTTCACTAGACGATAGGGCCATATACAACCGCTCGTCATTATACTATAATGATAGTATGATACTATAATGATAGTATGAGCAGTTTTTTGGAATTGTCAATATACTCGAAGAGTATAACTAGATCCAAAGCAAAGAGTCTTTCCTACTTTTCTGTTATGCTTTCATAGGATTTTTTTTAGTTGATGGTTAGGTTAATTCACGGATCATTCCCTACTTTTTAGGGAAATTCATTTAAAGGGTATAGAATAAGAATAGATTAATAAAAGGGATTCTAGATTAGTTCAGTACAGGTAGTGATTTGATTGATCTAACAGGAAAAAGAGTCCAATTTGATTTCTTTTTTGTAATTTCCACCCCGTGCTTCGTTTAGCGTTCAGACCAAAAATGCATGCATCCCACACTAAGTCATAAAATTCAAGAAAAAATGGAGAAATTTTCAAAAACAAAGAAAAAAAGTGAATAAATAATAAATTTAGTAGAAAAGTACTTTATCGGATTCGAACCGATGACTTACGTCTTACCATGGCATTACTCTACCACCAAATAAAAAGCCCTTTATCGGATTTGAACCGATGACTTATGCCTTACCATGGCATTACTCTACCACTGAGTTAAAAGGGCTTTTTATTCAATTCAAAAATTAGCCACTTTGATTTCTCATTATGAGTCTACTGCATAATGTACATAATATATGTATATATAGAGATATATGTAGAGATTATATACGTATATATCGAGATATAGAAGTTTATTAATGGCGAGGTTCAAAATCTTGAGAGTTCAAAATCTTGAGAAAATCAAGAAAAATAAGAAAATCTTTCATATTCTCTCTTATCACTTGCACAAAGTGGAGGTTTTTTTCTTTTTTTATATAAAAAAATACATATAATAAAATACGTGAAGAGAGAGTTGACACAATAAAAAATTATTATTAGTATCCGATATACTTGAAGAGGGTAAGTTCATAGGTATGTAAACATGATCTCGGACGACTCACCAAACCAAAGCCCAGAAGTTCTATTTTTTAGAAGAGGAGAACAAATATGTATCAATTGTTGAATCGGATACAACAATGGGCAAAAAAAAAAAGGCCAAAGGGGCAATAAGAGCTGCTGTTAAAAAAACGGTAGACTTTGTTTTTTTTTTATCTTTAGGCTATTGACTTTTCACGTGCTCAGAACGTTCTGCAGAATTAGGGACTTTTTTCTTCTATTGGCTGATCTTATGATGAGAACTTTCTCCATTTATGTTTTATTTCCTCTAATTCTAATTGGGTAGGGTATAAAGGAATTCGCGCTCTTCATATACCCATATGGTTGGGTATTAATTTTCAGTGATATACTTCTTGTCTGTTTTGGTGAGAAATTGAAACTATTTTTAACAGGCATCTCTTAGAAAAACCTTCGAGTTCAAAACTTTTCAATTTTTCTTAAAAAGTTTTGGACAGATTTGTTGAAGCGATTTTTAACAGGTACCCCTTCCAAGGAAGGGGGGTACTTGAATATTCTCCAAGGATTCAGGTTGGTGCATTTTGAACAAACTATGTTGGAGTTTTAGCAACAATTTGCTTGTAAAAAGTGGGCAGTCGAATTTATACTGCAGAGTATAAAAATTATTCTACTGCCTGCCCAACAAAAAATAATAAACCATACCCTACATACCTAACTCCTCCTGGCTATGGGTTTTCTGTTTCCGAAGATTAGGAAAAAAGGAGGATTCTGGAACCCTAAAGGTTCGATGGTATATGGATATGGAAAATATAAGATTCCCGATCCTAGCGGGAAAAGGAAGGGAACAGATACCCAATATGATTCTTGGGAGGAACATTTGGTAATGGTCTTGGTCCTCTATGCTCTTTTTTATGTGTTCTTAGTTCTATTCATCTTCTTTGATTCTTTTAAACAAGAATCTAATAAACTAGAATTGAGTGGAAAAGAGGAGAAGAAATTGGTAAATGGAGAGGATCGACTAACCAGAGACATTTAGGATCTTCTTTACATCAGGTAAATCCGTCGGGTCCTGTCCGCTTCTCCGTTTAAGTTACGACTCTTTGTTTCTTGCTTCTCTCAAGCCATAGGGAAAGTCTATGATGAATTTTAAAAATGCATCTCACTCTTTCTCTACGGCTCGGACTTCATGATAAGTGGGGGAAGAAAGAAAACATCTTCCCCAATTTCTTTGTTCAGAATTGAACAAAAAAGAAAAGGAAGAAAGGGATTTATGGGGGCAGTGCTGCTCCCTATATCTCCTAGTGTATATTGTAGGAATAATCAAACTATTCCTTAGAGCAGTCTGGCACACTTACGTCCTCGCAAAACAAATAATGATCATTGTAGTCGTAACCGTAGAATACGACCCTAATCGAAATGCATACATTTGTCTCATACACTATGGGGATGGTGAGAAGAGATATATTTTACATCCCAGAGGGGCTATCTAAACCCTAAAGCTAAAGTAAAGGCCCGCGATCGAAGTACCAACAGCTCACTGTCATGAACCTTCTCCATTTGATTCAATAAGGGGGAATTAGCCTCCTTCTCGAATGGCTACCCTTGACAAAGGGTAGCGTTGGTATCATAATCTACATGTAGCGGGTATAGTTTAGTGGTAAAAGTGTGATTCGTTCTATTAATAACTGAATTTGAAATGATATACTTAAGGCGTCCTTAAGTTTTTTATATTCCGATGAAAACTTTAGTTCTTATAAAGGATTTAATCCTTTTCCTCTCAATAGCATATTGAGGAAGAATATACATTCTCGCGATTTGTACCCAAAAACTAATTGAAATTTCATCCAAAATACAAATTGGATTATGAGTACAGAGTCGCGAAGCATAATTTTGCATTGGATTAAGTATTCCAATTTTTAAAATATGAGTAAAGGATCTATGGATGAAGATACAAAAAAGTTTATTTCCAATCGTAACTAAATCTTCTTTTGTTAAAAAAGGAAATGGAAGCCAAATAGCTAAAAAACGGTAGTTTTGGTTTACTAGAACCATCAGCATATTGTTTCAGCTCGGTGGAAACCTAATTCTTTTCCTCAGGATCTCTTGAATGAAATTAGGGAACGAAGTAAGTAGATTAGATAGATTTATTAGATAGATTTAGTAGAATTTCTATCTCCTACTCTATAGGGATCATCTAGAAAGCGGAGAGCTTTGGTTCCATTCAGATAGAAAAGCTGACATAGATGTTAAGTGGTGAGAATATCCATAAAGGAGCCGAATGAAATCAAAATTTCATGTTCGGTTTTGAATTAGAGACGTTAAAACTAATCAACCAACGTCGACTATAACCCCTAGCCTTCCAAGCTAACGATGCGGGTTCGATTCCCGCTACCCGCTCCATTCTGTATAAAAAGACTATTCTATTTGTCTAGACATGGTAGAGTCCTGTATTCAACCTTTTTCGTCCACCAGTTTCCGTCCCTCCAGAGCGGAGTAGAGCAGTTTGGTAGCTCACGAGGCTCATAACCTTGAGGTCACGGGTTCGATTCCCGTCTCCGCACTTAGCAGTCTGTATAAATGGACTATTCTATTTGTATAGATATGGTAGAGGGCTGGGCGGTATCCAACCCTTTTTTATTCATTAGTTCCCGTCCCTAAAGGGCCAAATGGAGCAGTTTGCGAAGTCACTTGCCCCTACAAGAAGAACTCTCAAGGCTCCTTCCTACCCTGCAGAAAAGAAAAAAGAAATGAAAGAAAGGCACAGTCTACCTCCCTTCCCTTTAAAAGCAATTTGCCAGTTGTTTGTCTCGGTGAATCCCCAATTTAGGGAGCCCTGTTGGCGAGTTCGATTCCCGCCTCCGGAGCCCCTTTTTTTTGAGTGGGGTGCAAAAGAAGGGTAAGATAGTAAGGGATACGGTACTAGACTAACACCTACTTAATTTAATATAAGTAGTTAAGTAGTCAACTAGACTAAATTTTTTATCATAGTACCTTACTAAATTAAGCTGGCGAGCGGCGGGAATCGAACCCGTATCTTCTCCTTGGCAAGGAGATGTTTTACCATTGAACTACGCTCGCTACGGGATATATTTTATAGGGTATATCCGCCTGGGTCGACCGTCTATGTCTGGGTCGACCGTTTCATTTTCTATTATATTAGAGTTTTCTTTTTTTTAATTGTCTGTCAATCAATATTCTAATGGCAATGGAATTTCATAATAATGAAAGAGAAGAGGTAGCAATTCGGAACGCAAATTGCATTTTAATGCGTCTCGCAATTCCAATTTTTTCGAAGAAATGGCCTTTTTATTTATTTTGTATCGGGCTACTAAATACTAAACAAATTTAAGAAATGAGAGAATTCAGAATAGCTACCAGAAAGACTAGTCCAATCCATAATGATGTACCGGAAAATACAACGTTTTTATTATTTGACCAACCATCAGGAGAAGCAAATACAAGGGGTACACTAATTACTAACACTGAGGAAGTCGCAATTAATGCAAAAACAGCTAATT